ACTGCCGAACATGTACGAGCTCCCTCTAATGGAAAAATCAAATTTGATGAGGGTTTGGTTCATCCCACACGTACCCGTCATGGGCATCCTGCTTTTCTATGTTTTATAGACTTGTATGTAACTATTGAGAGTCGGGATATTCTACATAATGTGAATATTCCAACAAAAAGTTTAATTTTAGTTCAAAATGATCAATATGTAGAATCAGAACAAGTGATTGCCGAGATTCGTGCCGGAACGTCCACTTTTCATTTTAAAGAGAGGGTTCAAAAACATATTTATTCTGAGTCAGAAGGAGAAATGCACTGGAGTACTAATGGCTATCATGCGCCCGAATATCCATATAGTAATGTTCATCTATTACCAAAAACAAGTCATTTATGGATATTAGCAGGAGGTCTATGCAGATCCAATTCCAATATAGTGTCTTTTTCACTCCACAAGGATCAAGATCAAATGAATGCTAATTCTTTATCTCTCAAAGAAAGATATATCTTTGATCTTTCACTGACTAATGATCAAGTAAGACATAAATTGTTGGATACTTTTGGGAAAAAAGATAGGGAAATTCTTGACTATTCAAAACCTTATCGAATCATATCCAAGGGTCATTGGAATCTCATAGAGCCCTCTACTTATATTCGTCAAGAGAATTCCTTGGCGAAAAAGCGAAGAAATAGATTTGTGATTCCTTTACAATATGATCAAGAACAAGAAAAGAAACTAATACCCTGTTTTGGTATTTCGATTAAAATACCTATAAATGGTATTTTACGTAGAAATAGTATTCTTGCTTATTTTGATGATCCGCGATACAGAAGAAGCAGTTCGGGAATTACTAAATATGGGATTGTCGAAGTAGATTCAATCGTAAAAAAAGAGGATTTGATTGAGTATCGAGGAGCAAAAGAATTTAGTCCGAAATACCAAACGCAAAGGAAAGTAGATCAATTTTTTTTCATTCCCGAGGAAGTGCATATCTTACCCGGATCTTCGCCCATAATGGTCCGGAACAATAGTATCATTGGAGTAGATACACGACTTGCTTTAAATAGAAATACAAGAAGTCGAGTAGGTGGATTAGTCCGAGTGGAGAGAAAAAATAAAAGTATGGAACTGAAAATCTTTTCTGGAGATATTCATTTTTCTGGAGAAGTGGATAAAATATCTAGGCACAGTGGCATTTTGATACCACCAGGAATCGGAAAAAAGAATTCTAAAGGATCAAAAAAATTGCAAAATTGGATCTATGTCCAACGCATTACACCTACCAAAAAAAAGTATTTTGTTTTGGTTCGGCCCGTAGTCACATATGAAATAGCTGATGGGATAAATTTAGCAACACTTTTCTCTCAGGATCTCTTGCAGGAAAAGGATAATGTCCAACTTCGAATTGTCAATTATATACTTTATGGAAATGGCAAGTCAATTCGAGGAATTTCTCACACAAGTATTCAATTAGTTCGGGCTTGCTTAGTATTGACTTGGGACCAAGAAAAAAAGAGTTCTATAGAAGAAGAGGTTCATGCTTCTTTTGTTGAAATAAGGGCAAATGATCTGCTTCGTGATTTCATCCGAATTGAGTTAGTAAAGTCCACTATTTCGTATACCGAAAAAAGGTATGATACGGCAGATTCAGGATTGATTTCCAAAGATCGTATTTATACAAACCCTTTTGATTCCAAGGTGAATATTCAATCATTTCCCCAACATAAGGGAACTCTTGGTACGTTGTTGAATCGAAATAAGGAATGCCAATCTTTCCTAATTTTGTCATCATCCAATTGTTCTAAAATGGGCTCCCCCTTCAATACTTCGAGATATAATAATGCAACAAAAGAATCGGATCCCATTAGGGATTTGTTGGGTCCTTTAGGTATTATTGTGCCTAAAATAGGAAATTCTCGTTCATCTTACTATTTAAGAACTTATAATCAAGTCTTTTTAAAAAAATATTTTTTACTTGAAAATTTTCAACAGACTTTCCAAGTGCTTCAAGTACTTCCATTTCAATACTGTTTCCTAGATGAAAATAGTAGGATTTATAATCCCGATCCATGCAGTAACATCATTTGGAATGCATTCCATTTGAATTGGTGTTTTCTCCATCACGATTCTTGTGAAGAGGCATGGACAATAATTAGTCTTGGACAATTCCTTTGTGAAAATGTATGTCTATTGAAATACGGATTACGCATAAAAAAATCTGGTCAAATTTTCATTGTTCATGTTGACTCTCTAGTTTTAAGATCAGCTAAGCCCTATTTGGTCACTCCAGGAGCAACTGTCCATGGCCATTATGGGGAAACCTTTTATGAAGGAGATACATTAATTACATTTCTATATGAAAAATCGAGATCTGGTGACATAACGCAAGGTCTTCCAAAAGTGGAACAAATCTTAGAAGTTCGTTCAATTGATTCAATATCGATGAACCTCGAAAGAAGAGTTGAAGGTTGGGACGAACGTATCCGAAGGATTCTTGGGATCCCCTGGGGATTCTTGATTGGAGCTGAACTAACCATAGCCCAAAGTCGTATCTCTTTGGTTAATAAGATCCAAAAGGTTTATCGATCCCAGGGAGTACAGATCCATAATAGACATATAGAAATTATTGTACGTCAAGTAACATCAAGAGTTTTGGTTTCAGAAGATGGAATGTCTAATGTTTTTTTACCTGGGGAATTTGTTGTATTGTTGCGAGCAGAGCGAGCAGGGCGCGTTTTGGACGAAGCGATCTGTTATCGGGCAATCTTATTGGGAATAACGAAGTCATCTCTGAATACTCAAAGTTTCATATCCGAAGCGAGTTTTCAAGAAACTGCTCGAGTTTTAGCAAAAGCTGCTCTACGAGGTCGTATTGATTGGTTGAAAGGCCTGAAAGAAAACGTTGTTCTGGGGGGGATTATACCAGTTGGTACCGGATTCAACAAATTGGTACATCGTTCAAAGCAAGACAAAAACATTCATTTGAAAATCAAAAGGAAGAATCTATTCGAGTTGGAAATGAGCGATATTTTGTTACACCATAGAGAATTATTTTGTTCTTGTGTTCCAAAAACTTTCCATGAGACATCAGACCAATCATTTACGTAATGTAATTTCTTAATTCCTAACAAGAGGTTTCATTCTTTTTACTTTAATTCTCTGGTCCGATTATGGATTTCGTAATCAATGAAATAAAAAAGAAGGAATGAAATTCATGGTTTGGGTCGTAGATCAATGGTCAATCCTGGTAGAAGGTTCCGTAGGAACAATTATTTATTTTATAAGGTACTGAATCTATTTGAAAAAAGAAAAAGAGAAGGAAAATGGGAAGACGATATTGGAACATCAATTTGGAAGAAATGATGGGAGCGGGAGTTCATTTTGGTCATGTTACTAATAAATGGAATCCTAGAATGGCTCCTTACATCTCTGCAAAGCGTAAAGGTATTCATATTACAAATCTTATTATAACTGCTCGTTTTTTATTAGAAGCCTGCGATTTAGTTTTTGATGCAGCAAGTAGGGGAAAAAAATTCTTAATCGTTGGCACCAAAAAGAAAGCAGCGGATTTAGTAGCATCAGCAGCAATAAGGGCTCGATGTCATTATGTTAATAAAAAATGGCTTGGTGGTATGTTAACAAATTGGTCTACTACAGAAACAAGACTTCAGAAGTTCAGGGACTTAAGAGCAGAACAAAAGATGGGTAAATTCAATCGTCTTCCCAAAGGAGATGCAGCAATGTTGAAGAGAAAGTTATCTACCTTGCAAGCATATCTTGGTGGGATCAAATATATGACGGGATTGCCCGATATTGTAATTATCGTTGATCAGCAAGAAGAATATACGGTTCTTCGAGAATGTGTCATTTTGGGTATTCCGACGATTTGTTTCATCGATACAAATTGTGACCCAGATATTGCAGATATTTCTATTCCGGCCAACGATGATGCGATAGCTTCGATTCGCTTGATTCTTACCAAATTAGTATCTGCAATTTGTGAGGGCCATTCTAGTTATATAAAAAATGGTTAATTATCTTATCATTACTCTTAAGAATTAAGAATAAGAAAGATTAGTTTGTTTTTGGTGAACTCTCTTTGATTGTTACTATTTTGGTTTGCATCTTTTGGAGTTTGAACTATGTTTTGACTATCAAATAATCGAATAATATTTAAAAGAGAAAATAATTGGTATTTTTTTATGTGATTTCTCGGTATCCGAAATATACGATTCATAACTGAAATTCATGAATGAACATAGATGAATTGAGAAAGAGATGTTGAATCAAAATAATTACTTCGATTTCTGTTAGAGGACAATATGAATGTTATACCATGTTCCATTAAAACACTCAAAGGGTTATACGATATATCAGGTGTAGAAGTAGGCCAACATTTCTATTGGCAAATAGGAGGTTTACAAATTCATGCCCAAGTACTTATCACTTCTTGGGTTGTAATTGCTATCTTATTAGGTTCAGTCATCATAGCTGTTCGGAATCCACAAACCATTCCGACCGACGGTCAAAATTTCTTCGAATATGTCCTTGAATTTATTCAAGACTTGAGCAAAACTCAGATTGGAGAGGAGTATGGTCCTTGGGTTCCTTTTATAGGAACGATGTTCCTATTTATTTTTGTTTCTAACTGGTCAGGTGCTCTTTTACCTTGGAAAATTATAAAGTTACCTCATGGGGAGTTAGCTGCGCCTACGAATGATATAAATACTACTGTTGCTTTAGCTTTACCCACGTCAGTGGCATATTTCTATGCGGGTCTTAGGAAAAAAGGATTGGGATATTTCGGGAAATACATTCAACCAACCCCAATACTTTTACCAATTAATATTCTAGAAGATTTCACAAAACCTTTATCTCTTAGTTTTCGACTTTTCGGTAATATATTGGCTGATGAATTAGTGGTTGTTGTTCTTGTTTCTTTAGTGCCTTCAGTAGTTCCTATACCTGTCATGTTTCTTGGATTATTTACAAGTGGTATTCAAGCTCTTATTTTTGCAACTTTGGCTGCGGCTTATATAGGTGAATCCATGGAGGGTCATCATTGACTAACTTTCAAAATAGTCTTTTTTTTTTTTTTTGAATTTTTGAAGCTTATCCCATCTCAATTCAAGCAATGCGGGGGTTTCCATATACTGGGTTGGAGAAGAAAATGCAAATAGCTACATGTCTGCCTATATGAAGAAAGATAGATGATATTGCAGAATTTGGAAGGTTTGGGGATCCTACTACATATATCTATATGTAATTGTATGTAATGCCTATGAGTATAAATCTTTGTGTATGTTTCGAAGAATGGTTACAGAATACAATTGAATTATGAATTAATAGAATAAAAGTCTATGTTATTTACTAGTTAGCTAGTTAGATAGTAATTCCCCTTATCTCTTTTTTTCTAGACCACTGCTTTTAGATGGATTCCCATATAAATCCTTTTTCTATTTTGTCTGTGATTGTGAATTGAATGAAAGAGAAATAATAGAATAATTTGAAACGTAATGACTCAAACCGTATACATATCTATTTACATAAGGTAGAAAGGAAAAAAGGTATATCAAAGTAGTTCTGACAATTCAGTAATATTCTGAATTCCATTTGGAGCTTTTAGCTACTTCGACCCAATAGATTTTCGTGATAAAGATCAAAAAAAAAAGAAGTGTAGTAAAGTAAATAGTAGAAATAGTAAAAGTAGAAGTAGAAAAAGAAGTAGAAAGTATATGAAGTATTAATTCATTGGTTGTTTGTATTATTAACCATTTCTTTTTTTGGTACGAGGAACTTACCATGAATCCACTTATTTCTGCTGCTTCCGTTATTGCTGCTGGATTGGCTGTAGGGCTTGCTTCTATTGGACCTGGGGTTGGTCAAGGTACTGCTGCGGGCCAAGCCGTAGAAGGTATTGCGAGACAACCAGAAGCAGAGGGTAAAATACGAGGTACTTTATTGCTTAGTCTGGCTTTTATGGAAGCTTTAACAATTTATGGACTGGTCGTAGCATTAGCTCTTTTATTTGCAAATCCTTTTGTTTAATGTTGAATTTCATCGTAGAATAAAAAAAAAAAGAAGAATAAAAGCATAACCATAACTAAGAAGATTGAAAAGAAAATTGAGAATTCTCAAATTTTCTTAAGAATAATAAGCGAAGTGATACAAAAAGAACTCTGTTCTTTTTTAGTCCGATCCATAAGGGGATAGCATATGAGAAATAGAATCGATTCTTTTGTTTCCGTGGGGCACTGGCCATCCGCTGGTAGTTTCGAGTTTAATACCGATATTTTAGCAACAAATCCAATAAATCTAAGCGTAGTGCTGGGTGTATTGATTTTTTTTGGAAAGGGAGTGTGTGCGAGTTGTGTATTTCAAGGATAAGTTGGATTTCACCGGCTGCACTTTCTTTATATTTATGTATTCTTTTTTTTTTATATTTTTATAGCATAAATAGGAACAAAGGGTGCACAATCTCGACGAATTACTTCGGAATTGGATTTCATTAAGAAATCCTATGTAAGAACCATAGCATTTCGTGACTAATTGGTAAATGAACTTTGATTCTCTTCTCTATCAACCAAGAATGTTGAGGTCTTTTACATGGTTAAAGATAAATTGTTTGAAGTCCAGGCACAGCATAGCATGGTACTCTTTCTACCGCTACATTAGTACCAAAAAGGTTGAAAAATGAGAAAAATAAAAAAAGGAATAATTGGGAATTTATCCGATGTAGAACACTCATATGGATAAAATTATTTGAACCATTAACTGGAAAGATGGGTTTTTATCCACTGCCGAATCGACGACCTATGTATTGTATTTTTATAATTTATAAAATGTATTTGTATAAAAAAGAGAATTTTTTGGATGAAAAAATCGAAATCTCATTTTATTCTAATAATAATGAGAATCAAGTAATGAAGTTCAGAATTCTATTTCTATTCTATTAGTATTTAGATCTAATCTATCATAGCATATAAAGAAAAAAGAATAGAATTCTTTCTTCTTTAAAATTTTTTTTTTGAAATAAGTTGTAAATAAAGAACAAATAAAAAAACAACTTTGCTGACAATTTTTTCTTTTTTGTCTGGTCTGAAGAGTCCTCCTAAATAGATAAGTTTCAATATATTTGAATACGAACAGAAGAGAGAGGATAGGCTCATTCCGTTCAAAGATATGGGAATGCCCATCAATCAAAGAAAAGATAAAAGAAACAATAGAGCGTGAGAGCCAAATGAATCGAAAGATTCATGTTTGGTTCGGGAAGAGATATGATAGTTGTTAAATGAATGGAATCTACTTTCATTAAATGATTTATTAGATAAGCGAAAACAGAGGATCTTGAGTACTATTCGAAATTCAGAAGAATTACGTAGAGGAGCCATTGAACAGCTCGAAAGAGCTCGGGTTAGATTACGGAAAGTGCAAATCGAAGCAGATGAGTATCGAACGAATGGATACTCTGAGATAGAACGAGAAAAGGGAAATTTGATTAATGCTACTTTC